TCCGCCCAAGCAGGCTTACTAATGGGATGTCCTGAAAAGTTACAAAATTTCGCTTTAGCCAATGATCCAATCATTGGAATAATTGGAACTATAGTATCAAACTTTTTAATAACAATATCTATAATAAATGACTTTTCTAACATTTGACTCCTTACTGCTGAAGGAGTTGGTCGTACACTTGAAAGATAACCCAGAAAATCGATAAAATGATTGGATAATTGGTTTATATGAATCCTATCCGGTTGAGACCAAAAGTAAAAATGACATTCCCATAAATTTACAAGGTAATATTTCCATTTCTTCATCAGAAGAGGGGTTCCTTTTGAAGACAAAATGGATTTTCCTTGAAATCTGAAATACTGTATGAAAGGATCCTTGAACAACCATAGGATAGTATGAAAATCATTACGAAAATCCACTAAAAAATGTTCTATTTTTCTATAAAAATGTGTTCGATCAAGAAAAGCTCTAGAAGACGTTGATCGTAAATGATAAGATTGTTTACGGAGAAAAACAAATATGGATTCCGATTCATATACATGAAAATTATATAGGAACAGGAAAAATCTTTGATTCTCTTTTGAAAAAAAGAGAATCATTTTCGTTTTTTGAGTAATAAGACTATTCCAATTATGATACTTGTAGAGAAAGAATCTCAATAAGTGCAAAAAGGGAGCATCTTGTATCCAAGAGCGAAGGGTTTGAACCAATAGTTCCAGATGGATAGGGTAGGGTATTAGTATATCTAATACATGATTTAAATGTAATAATTTATCCTCTAAAAAGGGAAATATGGAATGAATTGATCGTAAAGTAGTCATAGATTTGTCTATTTCTTTACTTTCTGGGGAAGATACTAATCGCAGTGAGAATGGAAGTTCCACAATGACTGCAACCCCCTCTGATATCATTTGAGAATCCAAATTTTTATTATGCCCGAAAAAAAAATTTGGATTAGAATCATTCGTAAAAATAATCAAATGCTTCTGTTGATACATTCGAGTAATTAAACGTTTAACAATTATTAAACTATATTTTTTGTCATAACCTAAATTTTCCATAGGCTCATAAAGAATCGATTTATTTAACCCATGATCATGAGCAAGTGCATAAATGTATTCCTGAAAGAGAAGTGGGTATAGGAAGTCCCGTTCTCGCGATCTATCTATCTTTAAATAGCCTTGTAATTCCTCCATTTGAAATTCGATTTGAACCAAAACCGGGGATTTCTTGGGTCATCAAATGATACGATACATAGGTACGATACAGTCAAAACAAGGTATCAAGGTATCATAGTAAGAAAAGATACCTTGGAAATGATTAATCCATGGATTCTCTCTTTTTCCATCCGATTGGTTCTTGTTCGTTATAAGATACCGAAGATGTTTATAAATCCTTTATTTTTGCAACCCGATCGCTCTTTTGACTTTAGAATTATATTTCTCAATATACTGTTTCTTTTACACATTCGTCTCCGCACAGGGATATAATTAATAGAATAGTTAGGATTCAAAAAAAAAGTGAAGAATCCACTTATTAAAGTGATTTCATAACCTTTGCCCGCCCCAGGGACTAATATATTTCTAACGTATAATTAGATCGGGTAATTGGTAATTATTCGAATTAAGAACCGAAGCTCGTTGCTCTTTTTGTTTCCCTATAATTGGAGCTTTTTGGCTCTATCCATTTATTCACTCGATCCAACCATAATTGATTTTTTGTACCGCTCTAAGAATTAAAACTCTAACAAACTAAACAAATATTTTGTACCGATCCCGTAAGGGTTAAGTACTCTATCTTAAAGTTATTTATTTATGATATGAGTTATTCATTTATACGACATGCTGTTTTTTCCATTCGTTCCCTCTCAGGATCAGTCGGGGTCTTACAAACTCTACCAACGGTATGGACGAATCCGTTCCTTCATCCAAATGTGTAAAAGATTTTAGCCGCACTTAAAAGCCGAGTACTCTACCGTTGAGTTAGCAACCCAAAAATAGAATTATGGTGTGTAGATACGATCGAAAAAAAAAGAGAGATTGGATTGCACAACCCCATCAAAAACATTTTTTTATAGTAAATTATGAACATAAAAATGAACAGCGATAGCTATAATGAAAATCTTAAAAATTCCCGGATAAGATAAATGAAATATATCCCAGAGAATTTAAGGAACCTATCGCTTACATGAAGTAAAGTAAAAAAAAACTTATAGGGCGTGGATAAATAGATCTATTTATCCACGATCAATTATATTTTTTCAATGCACTATTGTCAATATGAACGTTGAGAAAAAAATAATATTTTTATTATAAAATAATAAGAACTTGTGTTGGATTGGCATTTCATAAATAACCTACCTAGAGAATAAAAAAAGTGTAGATGTCGAAAAGAAAAAAAGAATCAAGAAGAAAACCTCGGGTTTATTCAATATCCATAAAGATACCATAAGAAAGCTCGGCCCCTTTTTTTAGTGGAGTCTCGCCAAAAACTACCCGAT